GTCTCCGTAGCTTACAACAAAGCATGACACTGAAGATGTCAAGATGGCTGTCCAACACACCCGAAGACAAGAGACTTGGTCCCAACCTTACTGTTGGTTCTTGCTAGAGTTATACATGCGAGTATCCGCACTCCAGTGCGTATGCCCTAGGTACCTTTAAACAAGTCGATAGGAGCGGGCATCAGGCTCACACCCAACCGTAGCCCAAGACGCCTAGCATTTGCCACGCCCCCACGGGTATTCAGCAGTAGTAAACATTAAGCAATGAGTGTAAACTTGACTTAGTCATAGCAAATTCAGGGGTGGTCAATCCTGTGCCAGCCACCGCGGTCATACAGGAAACCCAAATCAACATTATAACGGCGTAAAGTGTGGTCGCATGTTATCCAAGTAACTAAGATTAAAAAGCACCTGAGCTGTCACAAGCCAAAGATGCCTACAAGGCCTCTTACTAAAGAAGATCTTAGAACAACGATCAATTGAAGCCACGAAAGCCAGGGCCCAAACTGGGATTAGATACCCCACTATGCCTGGCCCTAAATCTTGATGCTTCCTATAACCTTAGCATCCGCCCGAGAACTACGAGCCCAAACGCTTAAAACTCTAAGGACTTGGCGGTGTCCCAAACCCACCTAGAGGAGCCTGTTCTGTAATCGATGATCCACGATATTACCTGACCATTCCTTGCAAAAACAGCCTATATACCGCCGTCGCCAGCCCACCCTTCCTGAGGGATCAACAGTGGACGCAATAGCCCTACCACGCTAATACGACAGGTCAAGGTATAGCCTATGGGATGGAAGCAATGGGCTACATTTTCTAGATTAGAACATCACGGCAAAGGGGTGTGAAATCGCCCCTAGAAGGCGGATTTAGCAGTAAAGTAAGACCATTGAGCTTTCTTTAAGCTGGCCCTGGGGCACGTACATACCGCCCGTCACCCTCCTCGCAGGCGATCAAACTCCAATAAACTAATAAGCTACTAAGCCGGAGAGGAGGCAAGTCGTAACAAGGTAAGTGTACCGGAAGGTGCACTTAGACAACCAAGACGTAGCTTTAATGAAAGCATTCAGCTTACACCTGAAAGATGTCTGCCAAACCAGATCGTCTTGATGCCAAACACTAGCTCAATTGCATTGACCAGGAATAACAAAGCTATTAACAGACACCCAATTAAAGCATTTACTAGTCCAAGTATAGGCGATAGAAAAGACACCAATGAAGCGATAGAGACCACGTACCGTAAGGGAAAGTTGAAATAATAATGAAATAACCTAAGCTATAAACAGCAAAGATCAACCCTTGTACCTTTTGCATAATGGTCTAGCAAGAAAAACCAAGCAAAATGAATTTAAGTTTGCCACCCCGAAACCCAAGCGAGCTACTTACGAGCAGCTATTGTTGAGCGAACCCGTCTCTGTTGCAAAAGAGTGGGATGACTTGTTAGTAGAGGTGAAAAGCCAATCGAGCTGGGTGATAGCTGGTTGCCTGTGAAACGAATCTAAGTTCACTCTTAATTCTTCTCCAAGGAAACTCAAAAACCCTAATGAAGCGAATTAAGGGCTATTTAAAGGGGGTACAGCTCCTTTAAAAAAGAATACAATCTCTACGAGCGGATAAATAAATCTATTCAAGGATTACTGTGGGCCCTCAAGCAGCCATCAACAAAGAGTGCGTTAAAGCTCATTACACTAAAAATATAAAAACCTTATGACTCCCTCATCATTAACAGGCTAACCTATATTTAAATAGGAGAATTAATGCTAGAATGAGTAACCAGGGCACCCCCCTCTTCGACGCAAGCTTACATCTGTACATTATTAACAAGGCACCAATATACGATCAATCCAACAAGCATAGTATTAAATGTATTGTTAACCCGACAGAGGAGCGTCCATTAAGAAAGATTAAAACCTGTAAAAGGAACTCGGCAAACCCGTCAAGGCCCGACTGTTTACCAAAAACATAGCCTTCAGCAAACCAACAGACAAGTATTGAAGGTGATGCCTGCCCGGTGACCTGAGGTTTAACGGCCGCGGTACCCTGACCGTGCAAAGGTAGCGCAATCAATTGTCCCATAAATCGAGACCTGTATGAATGGCTAAACGAGGTCTTAACTGTCTCTTACAGGCAATCGGTGAAATTGATCTCCCTGTGCAAAAGCAGGGATAAACCCATAAGACGAGAAGACCCTGTGGAACTTTAAAATCAGCAGCCACTCCGAATCACATTCACACCCACCGGGTTCACGCACCTATAGGATACTGGCCTGCATTTTTCGGTTGGGGCGACCTTGGAGAAAAACAAATCCTCCAAAAATTGGACCATCCCTCCAGACTAAGAGCTACTTCTCAACGTGCTAATAGCAACCAGACCCAATATAATTGATCAATGGACCAAGCTACCCCAGGGATAACAGCGCAATCTCCCTCGAGAGTCCGTATCGACAGGGAGGTTTACGACCTCGATGTTGGATCAGGACATCCTAGTGGTGCAGCAGCTACTAAGGGTTCGTTTGTTCAACGATTAACAGTCCTACGTGATCTGAGTTCAGACCGGAGTAATCCAGGTCGGTTTCTATCTATGATGAGCTCTTCCCAGTACGAAAGGATAGGAAAAGCAAGGCCAATACTGCAGGCAAGCCTTCGCCTTAAGTAATGAATACAACTTAATTACGAAAGGCTATCACACCACAACTTCATCCTAGAGAAGGACCAGCTAGCGTGGCAGAGCTCGGCAAATGCAAAAGGCTTAAGTCCTTTAATTCAGAGGTTCAAATCCTCTCCCTAGCTAAACTTAAATCAACCCCTAAACAATGGCCAACCACCCACTCCTAGTTAACTTTATCATAGCCCTCTCCTACATTCTTCCTATCCTAATCGCGGTAGCCTTCCTTACCTTAGTAGAACGCAAAATACTAAGCTACATGCAAGGCCGAAAAGGCCCAAACGTCGTTGGCCCACTTGGCCTACTTCAACCACTGGCTGACGGAGTAAAGCTATTCATTAAAGAACCCATCCGACCATCCACGTCTTCCCCAATCCTTTTCCTCCTAACCCCAGTACTGGCCCTACTCCTGGCCATCTCAATCTGAACTCCTCTCCCCCTGCCATTCTCCCTAGCGGACCTCAACCTAGGCCTCCTGTTCCTATTAACAATGTCAAGTTTAGCAGTATACTCCATCCTGTGATCAGGATGAGCCTCCAACTCAAAATACGCACTAATCGGGGCACTACGAGCAGTAGCCCAGACTATCTCATATGAGGTCACACTAGCAATCATCCTCTTATCCGTCATTATCCTTAGCGGAAACTACACACTAAGCACCCTCGCAGTAACCCAAGAACCCCTCTACCTCATTTTCGCATGCTGACCTCTGGCCATGATGTGATATGTCTCCACACTAGCCGAAACAAACCGAGCCCCATTCGACCTAACAGAAGGAGAATCCGAACTGGTATCCGGATTTAACGTAGAGTATGCAGCGGGACCATTTGCCTTATTCTTCCTAGCGGAATACGCCAACATCATACTTATAAACACCATAACTGTTATTCTATTTCTCAACCCAAGCATACTCAACCCTCCCCAAGAACTCTACCCTATGGTGTTAGCCACAAAAGTATTACTGCTAACCGCAGGATTCCTATGAGTACGCGCTTCATACCCACGATTCCGATACGACCAGCTAATGCACCTCCTGTGAAAAAACTTCCTCCCACTAACATTAGCCCTGTGCCTCTGACACACCAGCTTATCAATCTGCTATGCAGGCCTGCCACCCTACATGAGGAGACTCAAGGAAATGTGCCTGAACACTTAAGGGTCACTGTGATAAAGTGAACATGGAGGTAGACAAGCCCTCTCATTTCCTATGACTTAGAAAAGCAGGGGTCGAACCTGCACAGGAGGAATCAAAACCCTCCATACTTCCTTTATATTATTTCCTAGCAGGGTAAGCTAAACAAGCTATCGGGCCCATACCCCGAAAATGAAGGCACAACTCCTTCCCCTACTAATGAACCCCCAGGCAATACTAATCTTCACCATCAGCTTAATTCTAGGCTCAACCATTGCAATTTCAAGCAACCACTGAATTACAGCCTGAGCCGGCTTAGAGATTAACACACTAGCCATCCTCCCACTTATCTCTAAGTCCCACCACCCACGAGCCATCGAAGCCGCAACCAAATACTTCCTAGTCCAAGCAGCTGCTTCAGCCCTTATCTTATTTTCCAGCATGACCAGCGCCTGACATACCGGACAATGGGACATCACCCAAATAGACCACCCCATATCATGCCTAGTACTAACCGCAGCAATCTCAATAAAACTAGGCCTAGCTCCATTCCACTTCTGATTCCCAGAAGTCCTACAAGGATCCCCCATAACCACCGGACTCCTGCTCTCTACAGTAATAAAATTTCCACCAATCACCCTACTTTACATAACCTCGCAATCACTAAACCCCACGCTATTAACTTCTATGGCTATTCTATCCGCGGCTGTGGGGGGATGAATAGGACTAAACCAAACACAGGTACGAAAAATCCTAGCTTTCTCCTCAATCTCACACTTAGGATGAATATCCATCATTATCATCTACAGCCCAAAACTTACTCTACTCAACTTCTTCCTATATTCGATCATAACTACTGCTACATTCCTAACCTTCAACTCAATAAAAGTCTTTAAACTACCCACACTAATAACCTCATGAACGAAAATCCCCTCACTCAGTGCTATACTGATATTAACACTGCTCTCCCTAGCAGGACTTCCCCCTCTAACAGGATTCTTACCAAAATGACTCATTATTCAAGAGCTAACTAAACAAGAAATAGCCCTAGCAGCCACTGCCATCTCACTTCTCTCCCTTCTAAGCCTATATTTCTACCTCCGACTTGCATACTGCGCAACAATCACACTCCCCCCTCACACCACAAACCACATGAAACAATGACGTATCAATAAACCCATCAACCCCTCAATCGCCATTCTAACCACCCTATCCATCATTCTCCTACCCATATCCCCCACACTCACCGCCATTGTTTAAGAAACTTAGGATTAATTTAAACCGAAGGCCTTCAAAGCCTTAAACAAGAGTTAAACTCTCTTAGTTTCTGCTAAGACCCGTAGGATTCTACCCCACATTTTCTGAATGCAACTCAGACGCTTTAATTAAGCTAGGACCTTATACAATAAACTAGACAGATGGGTTTCGATCCCACGACTCTTATAGTTAACAGCTATACGCCCAAAACCTACAGGCCTCTGTCTAATAGACCCTGGCGCACGACTAATGCACATCAACGAGCTTGCAACTCGCTATGAACTTCACTACAGAGCCGATAAGAAGAGGAATTGAACCTCTGTAAAAAGGACTACAGCCTAACGCTTACACACTCAGCCATCTTACCCGTGACTTTCATTAACCGATGACTATTCTCAACCAACCATAAAGATATCGGAACTCTCTACCTAATCTTTGGCGCATGAGCCGGAATAGTAGGTACTTCACTAAGCCTCCTAATTCGAGCAGAATTAGGTCAACCAGGCGCCCTACTAGGAGACGACCAAATCTACAACGTAGTAGTAACAGCACATGCTTTCGTAATAATTTTCTTTATAGTGATACCAATCATAATTGGAGGGTTCGGGAACTGACTAGTCCCTCTGATGATCGGTGCCCCAGACATAGCATTCCCACGAATAAATAACATGAGCTTCTGACTTCTACCACCATCATTCCTACTGCTACTAGCTTCCTCAACAGTAGAAGCAGGAGCGGGAACAGGATGAACCGTTTACCCACCCCTAGCTGGCAACCTAGCCCATGCAGGGGCCTCAGTCGACTTAGCCATCTTCTCCCTACATCTAGCAGGCATTTCCTCCATTCTAGGGGCAATCAACTTTATCACAACAGCCATTAACATAAAACCACCCGCCCTTTCACAATACCAAACCCCACTATTCGTTTGATCCGTACTTATCACTGCAGTCCTTCTCCTACTATCACTACCAGTTCTAGCGGCTGGTATTACTATGCTCCTTACCGACCGCAACCTCAATACCACCTTCTTCGACCCAGCAGGAGGAGGAGACCCAATCCTTTACCAACACCTATTCTGATTCTTTGGCCACCCAGAAGTATACATCCTAATCCTACCAGGATTCGGGATCATCTCCCACGTAGTAGCTTACTACTCAGGTAAAAAAGAACCATTCGGCTACATAGGAATAGTATGAGCTATGCTATCAATTGGGTTCCTAGGATTTATCGTATGAGCCCACCACATATTCACTGTAGGAATAGACGTGGACACTCGAGCATACTTCACATCCGCTACCATGATTATTGCTATCCCAACCGGCATCAAAGTATTCAGCTGACTCGCCACACTACACGGAGGAGTAATCAAATGAGATCCACCAATACTATGAGCTTTAGGCTTTATCTTCTTATTTACCATCGGAGGCCTAACAGGAATCGTATTAGCCAACTCCTCACTAGACATTGCCCTACACGACACCTACTACGTAGTAGCACACTTCCACTACGTACTGTCAATAGGCGCAGTGTTTGCAATTATGGCTGGATTCACACACTGATTCCCACTCTTTACAGGATATACACTACACTCTACATGAGCCAAAACTCAATTCGGAGTAATATTTGTAGGCGTAAATCTCACTTTCTTCCCACAACACTTCCTAGGTCTAGCCGGAATGCCACGACGATACTCAGACTACCCAGACGCATACACATTATGAAACACTATCTCCTCAGTAGGATCACTAATCTCCCTAACAGCTGTAATCATGTTAGTATTCATCATCTGAGAGGCTCTCGCATCCAAACGCAAAGCCTTCCAACCCGAATTAACAAGCACTAACATCGAATGAATCTACGGCTGCCCACCCCCTTACCACACCTTCGAAGAACCAGCCTTTGTCCAAGTACAAGAAAGGAAGGAATTGAACCCTCATATGCTGGTTTCAAGCCAACCGCATACACCGCTTATGCTTCTTTCTTATCATGGGATGTTAGTAAAATAATTACATGACCTTGTCAAGGCCAAATTACAGGTGAAAATCCAGTACACCCCAACTCCAAACCATGGCCAACCACTCACAACTTAGCTTCCAAGACGCCTCATCACCAATTATAGAAGAACTAGTAAAATTCCACGACCACGCTCTAATAGTCGCCCTAGCCATTTGCAGCCTGGTTCTTTACCTTCTTACCGTCATACTTACAGAAAAACTAACATCCAATACAGTCGATGCACAAGTAATCGAACTAGTATGAACAATTCTACCTGCCATTGTCCTAATCATACTTGCCCTCCCATCCCTACAAATCCTTTATATAATAGACGAAATTAACGAACCCGACCTAACTCTCAAAGCCATCGGCCACCAATGATACTGAACATACGAATATACTGACCTCAAAGACCTTGCATTCGACTCCTACATGACACCGACAGCGGACCTACCCTTAGGTCACTTCCGACTTCTAGAAGTTGATCATCGAGCAGTTGTTCCAATAGAATCCTCAATCCGAGTCATCGTCACCGCCGACGATGTCCTTCACTCATGAGCCGTACCAAGCCTAGGCGTAAAAACCGACGCTATCCCAGGACGACTCAACCAAACCTCATTCGTCGCCACCCGACCTGGAGTGTTCTACGGACAATGCTCAGAAATCTGCGGAGCAAACCACAGCTTCATACCTATTGTAGTAGAGTCAGTCCCACTAGCCGACTTTGAAGCCTGATCCTCCCTATCATCCTCTCAATCATTAAGAAGCTATGAATCAGCGTTAGCCTTTTAAGCTAAAGACAGAGGGGACTAACCTCCTTAATGATATGCCACAACTGAACCCAAACCCCTGACTTTTTATCATGATCATCTCATGACTAACCTACTCCTTTATCATCCAACCCAAAATCCTAACGTTCCTCACCGCAAACCCACCATCCAACAAAACCACAACCACCCCCTCTACTAACCCCTGAATCTGACCATGAACCTAAGCTTCTTCGACCAATTCTCTAGTCCATCTCTTCTAGGAATCCCCCTGGTACTAATCGCCACAACATTCCCAGCCCTTCTGCTTCCATCCTTGAACAACCGATGAATTACAGACCGTCTCTCTACCCTACAACTATGATTCCTTAACCTCATCACAAAACAACTCATAATACCACTAGACAAGAAAGGGCATAAATGAGCCATAATCCTAACATCACTAATAACATTCCTGCTACTCATTAATTTACTAGGACTACTACCCTACACATTTACTCCAACCACCCAACTCTCCATAAACCTAGCCCTAGCCTTCCCCCTATGACTAGCCACCCTACTCACAGGACTACGAAACCAACCCTCAGCCTCCCTAGGGCACCTCCTACCAGAGGGAACCCCCACCCCCCTAATCCCAGCACTCATCCTAATCGAAACTACAAGCCTCCTCATCCGCCCATTAGCCCTAGGGGTTCGACTAACGGCCAACCTAACAGCAGGACACCTGCTCATCCAACTCATCTCCACAGCCACAACCACCTTATTCTCAACAATGCCAGCAGTCTCTCTACTAACCCTCTCAGTCCTATTCCTTCTAACCATTCTAGAAGTAGCGGTGGCTATAATCCAGGCCTACGTGTTCGTACTACTTCTAAGCCTCTACCTCCAAGAAAACATCTAACACACTAATGACTCACCAAGCACACTCCTACCACATAGTAGACCCCAGCCCATGACCCATCCTAGGAGCAACCGCCGCTCTACTAACCACCTCCGGACTAACCATATGATTCCACTATAACTCCCCTAAACTCCTAATCCTAGGCCTAATCTCCACTGCACTAGTCATATTCCAATGATGACGAGACATCGTACGAGAAAGCACATTCCAAGGGCACCATACTCCATCAGTCCAAAAAGGATTACGATACGGAATAGTATTATTCATCACATCAGAAGCATTCTTTTTCCTAGGATTCTTCTGAGCATTCTTCCATTCCAGCCTAGCCCCTACCCCAGAGCTAGGAGGCCAATGACCCCCCGTCGGAATCAAACCCCTCAACCCGATGGAGGTCCCACTACTAAACACTGCCATCCTCCTAGCATCAGGAGTGACCGTCACATGAACTCACCACAGCATCATAGAAGCCAACCGAAAACAAGCCATCCAGGCCCTAACCCTAACAGTCCTCCTAGGATTCTACTTTACAGCCCTCCAAGCCATGGAATACTACGAAGCCCCATTCTCCATCGCTGACGGAGTCTACGGATCCACCTTCTTCGTTGCCACAGGATTCCACGGTCTACACGTAATCATCGGCTCCACCTTCCTCCTAGTATGCCTACTGCGCCTAATCAAATACCATTTCACACCAAGCCACCATTTCGGATTCGAAGCAGCAGCTTGATACTGACACTTCGTAGACGTCGTATGATTGTTCCTCTATGTATCCATCTACTGATGAGGATCCTACTCTTCTAGTATACTAATTACAATCGACTTCCAATCCTTAAAATCTGGTTTAAACCCAGAGAAGAGTAATGAACATAATCCTCTTTATGATTATTGCATCTCTGACCCTAAGCATCACCCTGACCGCCCTAAACTTCTGACTCGCCCAAATAAACCCAGACTCAGAAAAACTATCCCCATATGAATGCGGTTTCGACCCACTTGGATCTGCTCGACTGCCCTTCTCAATCCGATTTTTCCTAGTAGCCATCTTATTCTTATTATTCGACCTAGAAATCGCCCTTCTACTTCCACTGCCATGAGCCACCCAACTAGACTCCCCCACCACCACACTAGCCTGAACCTCCACCCTCATCCTACTTCTTACTCTGGGACTGGTCTATGAATGACTCCAAGGCGGACTAGAATGGGCAGAGTAGCAGAAAGCTAGTCTAATCAAGACAGTTGATTTCGACTCAACAGATTATAGCTGCCACCCTATAGCTTTCTCACATGTCTGCCCTGCACCTAAGCTTCTACTCAACCTTCATCCTGAGTATCCTAGGACTAGCTTTCCACCGAACACATCTAGTCTCAGCCCTCCTATGTCTAGAAAGCATAATACTAGCCCTATACGTCTCCCTAGCCATATGACCAGTCCACACACAAACACCCACCTCCACAGTCCTACCAATTATCATGCTAACATTCTCCGCCTGCGAAGCAGGAGCTGGATTAGCACTACTGGTAGCCTCAACTCGTACCCACGGTACCGACCACCTCCAAAACTTCAACCTCCTAAAATGCTAAAAATCCTCATCCCAACTATCATACTATTCCCCCTAGCTATCCTATCCCCTCACAAACACCTATGAACAAACACCACAACCCACAGTCTATTGATCGCTACCGCAAGCCTGCAATGACTAGTCCCCACATACTACCCAAACAAATACCTGACAAGCTGAACATCCATCGACCAAATCTCCTCGCCACTCCTAGTCCTATCATGCTGACTCCTTCCCCTCATGATTATAGCAAGCCAAAACCACCTAGAACGTGAGCCCATCATCCGCAAACGAATCTTCATCTCAACAGTAGTACTAGTCCAACCATTCATCATCCTAGCCTTCTCGGCCTCAGAGCTAATACTATTCTACATCGCATTCGAATCCACCCTAATTCCAACTCTAATTCTAATCACCCGATGAGGAAACCAACCGGAACGACTAAACGCTGGCATCTACCTCCTGTTCTACACCCTCGCCAGCTCACTCCCATTACTAATTACTATCCTCAACCTACACAATCATATCGGCACACTATACTTCCCCATGCTGAAACTCCATCACCCCACAACAACATCTTCATGAACAGGGACAGTATCAAGCCTAGCCCTACTGCTAGCCTTCATGGTCAAAGCCCCCTTATACGGCCTACACCTGTGACTTCCCAAAGCCCACGTGGAGGCCCCAATTGCAGGCTCTATACTACTCGCAGCCCTCCTCCTAAAACTAGGAGGCTACGGAATCATACGAATCACCCTCCTAACCAACCCTCTACTAAACAACCTACACTACCCATTCATCGTTCTTGCCCTATGAGGTGCCCTAATAACTAGTGCCATCTGTCTACGACAAATCGACCTGAAATCACTAATCGCCTACTCCTCCGTCAGCCACATAGGCCTAGTTGTAGCAGCAACCATAATCCAAACCCAATGAGCATTCTCAGGCGCAATAATCCTAATAATCTCCCACGGTCTCACCTCCTCAATGTTATTCTGCCTAGCCAACACCAACTACGAACGGACTCACAGCCGAATTCTCCTACTAACCCGAGGCCTACAACCTCTACTACCCCTGATAGCAATCTGATGACTCCTAGCCAACCTAACAAACATAGCACTACCACCCACAACTAACCTCATAGCAGAACTAACCATCATAATCGCCCTTTTCAATTGATCCTCCCTAACAATCATCCTAACAGGAGCCGCAATCCTGATGACCGCCTCCTACACACTATACATGCTAACAATAACACAACGAGGAGCCCTCCCACCTCACATTATATCAATCCAAAACTCTTCTACACGTGAGCACCTTCTCATGGCCCTACACATAATCCCCATAATCCTACTAATCTTAAAACCCGAGCTCATCTCAGGAATCCCCACATGCAAGTATAGTTTCAACCAAAACATTAGACCGTGACTCTAAAAATAGAAGTTAAACTCTTCTTACCTGCCGAGGGGAGGTTTAACCAGCGAGAACTGCTAACTCCCGCATCTGAGTATGAAACCTCAGCCCCCTTACTTCCAAAGGATAACAGTAATCCAATGGTCTTAGGAGCCACTAATCTTGGTGCAAATCCAAGTGGAAGTAGTGGACGCAACACTAACTCTTAATCTATCATTACTACTAGTCCTAACCACCCTCCTCTCCCCCATCATCCTTCCACTATTAACGGATAACCTAAAAAATACCCCGGCCACCATCACAAGCACCGTTAAAGCTTCCTTTTTTATCAGCCTTATTCCAATGGCCATTCACCTACACTCAGGGACAGAAAGCCTAATTTCACTATGAGAATGAAAATTCATTACAAACTTTAAAATCCCAATCAGCCTAAAAATAGACTTATACACACTAACATTCTTCCCAATCGCCCTGTTTGTGTCATGATCCATCCTACAATTCGCAACATGATACATAGCCTCAGACCCCCACATCACAAAATTCTTTACCTACCTACTACTCTTCCTAACCGCTATGCTAACCCTAATCGCTGCAAACAACCTATTCGTCCTATTCATTGGCTGAGAAGGAGTAGGGATTATATCATTCCTGCTAATCAGCTGATGACACGGCCGAGCAGAGGCCAACACCGCTGCCCTCCAAGCCGTACTTTACAATCGAATCGGCGATATCGGCCTAATCCTATGCATAGCATGGATGGCCTACACCGCAAACACCTGAGAAATCCAACAACTAGCACCCCTCACCCAGGACCACACACTACCAGCCCTAGGCCTCATCCTAGCCGCAACCGGAAAATCAGCCCAATTTGGACTTCACCCCTGATTGCCAGCCGCAATAGAAGGGCCCACTCCGGTATCCGCCCTACTCCACTCTAGCACAATAGTGGTAGCAGGAATCTTCCTACTAATTCGAACCCATCCCCTATTCAGCAATAACCAGACTGCACTTACCCTATGCCTATGCCTAGGGGCCCTATCCACACTATTCGCAGCCACATGCGCCCTTACTCAAAACGACATCAAAAAAATCATTGCTTTCTCCACATCAAGCCAACTAGGCCTGATAATAGTCACAATCGGACTGAACCTTCCACATTTAGCCTTTTTACACATCTCCACCCACGCCTTCTTCAAAGCCATGCTCTTCCTATGCTCAGGGTCCATCATCCACAGCCTAAACGGAGAACAGGATATCCGAAAAATAGGAGGCCTACAAAAAACAATACCAACAACCACTGCATGCTTTACCATCGGCAACCTCGCCCTCATGGGGACACCATTCCTAGCCGGATTTTACTCGAAAGACCAAATCATCGAAAGCCTAAACACTTCCTACCTAAACGCCTGAGCCCTTCTACTGACCCTACTAGCCACATCATTCACCGCAGTTTACACTACTCGCATAACCCTAATAGTACAGACAGGATTCACCCGAATCCCCCCGCTCTCTCCAATTAACGAAAACAACCCAGCAGTCACCTCTCCAATCACACGGCTGGCCCTGGGCAGTGTAATAGCCGGACTCCTAATTACCTCATACATCCCGCCCATAGAAACCCCACCAACAACTATACCACTATTCATCAAACTCACAGCCCTACTAGCCACAGCCCTAGGAATCGCCTTAGCCTTAGAAATCTCAAAAATGACCCAAACCCTAATCATACCAAAACAAAACCCAGTCCTGAACTTCTCCACATCACTAGGATACTTCAACCCCCTCACTCACCGACTCAACACAACAAAAATACTAAGCGGAGGACAAAACATCGCTTCCCACCTAATCGACCTCTCTTGATTCAAAATGATAGGGCCAGAAGGACTAGCAAGCGCACAACTAGCAGCAGCTAAAACTTCAACCTCCTTGCACACCGGCACCATCAAAGCCTACCTAGGCTCCTTTGCCCTATCCATCCTCATCATACTCATATCCACATACAGAGCTAATGATCCCCAACCTACGTAAAAACCACCCACTACTGAAAATCATCAACGACTCCCTAATTGACCTTCCTACCCCATCAAACATTTCATCATGATGAAACTTCGGTTCATTACTAGGAATCTGCCTAGTAACACAAATCGTAACAGGCCTACTACTAGCCATGCACTATACAGCAGACACCACCCTGGCCTTTTCATCAGTCGCCCACATATGCCGAGACGTCCAATTTGGATGACTTATCCGAAACCTACATGCTAACGGAGCCTCCATATTCTTCGTCTGCATTTACTTCCACATCGGACGAGGAATTTACTACGGCTCATACCTAAACAAAGAGACCTGAAACATCGGAGTAATCCTCTTACTAACCCTCATAGCAACCGCCTTTGTAGGATATGTCCTACCATGAGGACAAATATCATTCTGAGGAGCAACCGTAATTACAAACCTCCTATCTGCAATCCCGTATGTCGGACAAACACTAGTAGAATGGGCCTGAGGTGGATTCTCAGTAGACAACCCAACCCTGACCCGATTCTTTGCCCTACACTTCCTCCTGCCCTTCGCTATCGCAGGATTAACTCTAGTCCACCTCACCTTCCTACACGAGACAGGATCCAACAACCCCCTAGGCATCCCCTCAGACTGCGACAAAATCCCATTCCACCCGTACTACACCACAAAAGACATCCTAGGATTCGCACTACTACTGATCACACTAACCACTCTAGCCCTATTTGCCCCAAACCTCCTAGGCGACCCAGAAAACTTCACACCAGCCAACCCTCTAGCCACACCTCCCCACATCAAACCAGAATGATACTTCCTATTTGCATATGCCATTCTACGATCCATCCCAAACAAACTGGGAGGAGTCCTAGCCCTAGCCGCCTCCGTCCTAGTCCTATTCCTGCTTCCCCTGTTACACACGTCTAAACAGCGCTCAATAACCTTCCGACCTCTTTCCCAAATCCTATTCTGAATCCTAGTAACCAACTTCCTAGTCCTTACATGAGTAGGCAGCCAACCGGTAGAACACCCATTCATCATCATCGGCCAGGTAGCCTCAATCTCATACTTCACAATCATCCTAATCCTATTCCCTCTTGTATCCGTTCTAGAGAACAAAATACTAAAACTCTAATTAACTCTAATAGTTTATGAAAACATTGGTCTTGTAAACCAAAGATTGAAGACTACACCCCTTCTTAGAGTTACCAACATGTCAGAAAGAAAGGAGTCGAACCTTCATCACCAACTCCCAAAGCTGGCATTTTCAACTAAACTACTCTCTGCCCCCCTCTAAACCGCCCGAATAGCCCCCCGAGATAACCCTCGCACAAGTTCCATAACCACAAACAAAGTCAGCAGTAAACCTCACCCACTAATTAAAAACAACCCCGCCCCGCGCGAATAAAGCAGGGCCACTCCGCTAAAATCCAACCGGATAGACAGCAGGCCTGCATTATTCACAGTCCCACTTTCCAGCCCGAATTCAGGAAGCCCCACCACAACTGCCCAAACCACAAGAACCAACCCCACCCCTAAACCATGACCTACAACCCCTCAATCCCCTCAGGACTCCGGATACGGATCCGCTGCCAAAGCCACCGAGTACACAAACACCACCAACATCCCCCCTAAATAAACCATAACCAATACTAATGAAATGAAAGACACCCCCAGACTTACCAATCACCCGCACCCTGCAATGGACGCCAACACCAGACCCACTACTCCGTAGTAAGGAGAAGGATTAGACGCCACCGCTAAACCCCCCAGAACAAAGCATAGCCCTAAAAATAAAACAAATTTTATCATAGTTCCTGCCCGGCCTTTATCCAGGGTCTATGGCATGAAAAGCCACCGTTATAAACTTAACTACAAGAACTAACAAGACCCCCCCCTCCCCCCACGCTATTTTACTAGTGATTTTTACACTATGTACTAATATGCATGATATTAACGTCCACATTATACATACAGACCAATGCAGGATAACCCACACCAAATGTAATGCCAGACCATAACAATCCCAAATATTAACGCCCATAACAACCTTAAACGGACAAGCAAACCACCAGTAACATCCCCCCTTAAGTACATACAACCCAATTTATCCTAACCCCATCAAAGAAACAAGCGTCACCCAAGGTCGACAGAGCAACCGTGCACAAAGCCCTACAAGTAAACGAGGAATAACCATCCACCCCGATGAATGCAAGAGCTCATGACATTCGCCCACCTCCTAGGAAAATCCCAGTCCAACAGCCTTCAAGTACTCACAAGCCAGAGAGCCTGGTTATCTATTAATCGTGTTACTCACGAGAACCGAGCTACTCGACGTTAGTTCTGCCTTCGGTTATTGTCTTCAAGCGCTTACTTTCCCCCTACACCCTAGCCCAACTTGCTCTTTTGCGCCACTGGTTCCTATCTCAGGGCCATAACTTGCACCAATCCTTCCTACTTGCTCTTCACAGATACAAGTGGTCGGTTGCAATAATCCTCCCTCTTTTCGTTATCGCGGCATACCGACCGTTCGGCACTTTGTCTCTTTTAGGGGTCTCTTCAATAAACCCTTCAAGTGCGTAGCAGGAGATATCTGCTCTTGACATGTCCATCTCGTGGCCGGCGTACGGTTTGTCCCCTGTAATGTACCCAGTGTCATGGTGTTGCGGATAAGGGGGATCAAACTTGGCACTGATGCACTTTAACCCCATTCATGGAGGGTCCCCTGGCTACCTATAAAGTAGCTAAGAGTGTAATGGTTGGCAGACATAGTTATCTTATTCTCAACTTCCAGAAACTTACACCTAAACCTTCATTTTCACGCGTTTTACTTTTTTGTTTGTTATTTTCATCGTTTGCACAAACAAACAAACTATATCTCCCTACCATTGACAAAACAGGCCCGCGCGGCCTTTTCTTGGACATTCCTCCCAAACCAACAACACCATCACAAAACAATATCCACATCACAAATCCACTAACACCCCCATTAACACCGTTAAAACCAAACAAAAACACACCCCCATCACATCCAATTCCACTAAT